CTATTAATTTGATACGGATACGAAAAAAGAATGCATCGACCAATTCGATTCTCTCTCCTTGTATCAGATTTATACTTAATTGATTTGATTCAATCCATTGAATTGTGAGGAACCTTTACATATAAAAACCCATGGGTTCCTATACCCAAATTAGGAAACTTTGGACCTGTACTACCCTGGCCCCGGCTTTACCCCCCCCCCCCCCCAAAAAAAAAAAAAAATCGAGTTTATTTAATTAGTCTTGAAAGATTCATTTCAGACCCATTTCTAGGACTAAAGATCGTGATTTGGAATGACTCGAAATGCTTATTAATGTAATAATAACACCTAGCAAGACCAACCAACGGGTTGGGTTTCGTGACAATAAACGGTTTCTTTTGAAGCAAACCTACAAAATGGGGCATAGTTCAGTGGTAGAGTCGGCTGAATCATAAATGATTTACAGAAGATACTTCGAATGGAATCGCGCGTTGTCGAACGATTCGACAGACAAAATCTCCCCATTCCCCAAAAACCAACTCATAAAAATAGAAGAGGGCGCAAACATTGATACATTTAGGACCAATTCATTATCTCTGAAACAATGAATTGGGGTTGTTGTTCTGCCAAAAGGCAATACGTCGGGGGATTCCTAACTCATCCAAGTTCAAATGGGCCCTAATCTTTTTAGATAAAGTCTGCATTGGTAGAATTGGAATGATGAACAGTTGGATTGGGTAGATTGGAATACAAAAAAAATAACTTAAACTTATTAAGTATTGTACAGAAAAATGACTACTTGCTTTGCTAAGCCGGTTATACGAGGAAAAGCCTATTGTACAATGAAACTTACCGAAGAGCTTTGTTTTTAAAACTCTGGTTTTTCTACAAATACAAGAACAAGAATACGCTCTAGATCATGTGACTTTCTATTAGATTTAATTTGGATTTGATTTTGTTGGGTTAGGTTGGAGTTTTTCTTGAGCCAGGCTCATGTTATGATTTTGACTTCATAAATTGACTTGGCTATACCAAAGGTGTATCACTAAATCTTGGATCATGGACAATAAATAAAAGAAGAAAAAGTAGTATGTCATTCACAGACGAAGATTAATGAAGAAGAATGGGTTTGTTTATCCGAGATTTGAAAATACCGATCCGATTGGATCCGTTGGAATAAATTCTTGTTTTCAAGCCCCAAGGGATCTTCGTGATCCTGTGGGAATGATTCTATTTCTATGGAACAATCAACCGGCCAGCCACGCGCACTAATTAGGAAATGAATATAAAAATGTATAGGGCTATACGGACTCGAACCGTAGACCTTCTCGGTAAAACAGACCAAACTTATTATTATCGAAATGAGTCAAACTGTTTCAAAGACCCAACATGCTTTTTTTTTGCATTGGGCTCCTTCATTAACTGATAGAATGATCGGCTAGTCCACCATATTTTTTCTTGACAGGAAGATAACAAGATGGCTCCACGCGCTCGGATTCATTATTTGAATTCTGATCCAGGAGCAATACCAAAGTGTTTCAAAGAAGGGTTACCCTGACGTAGGTCTGCCTCCGGCCTAGATCAACCTAAGTTAAATGGAGTCTCTATCGATCCGCCCCAAAAGTCAAATATGATACTTCATACACCTTAAAGTTCATAGGACGAAAAAAGGTTATTTTGAGGTCCCTATACTCATTATGCCTAGCATTGAATGGACTGGGTATTCACCTTATCAATGATCAAACCAATGATGGGTTCTATTTGGTACCTGAATTGGCACCTGAATCGGACCGAACAAAATATTTGTCAGGCTGTTGTTCTCTTGTTCCCTCGAATCCATGGAGTAAGACATCGATTTCTCAATAAGATCAATTCTGTTGATTGCATGATAGACTTCTCTGAAAAAGCATTGGCGCGCGTGTAAACGAGGTGCTCTACCTAACTGAGCTATAGCCCTTGTCATAGACATATTAACATCTAGATAATTTCTTGTCAAGATGGATATTCCATAATCCCACATGATAACTCTCTGATCCGTTTCCTGCCAAGAATTGGTATTGCTGAGAAGTCATATTCCGTCTATAATCCCCGATGTGATAGGTCCCATTTTTTCTTTCTCTTTATGATGATAAATGACCTACTTAACCCAGTGGTTAGAGTATTGCTTTCATACGGCGGGAGTCATTGGTTCAAATCCAATAGTAGGTAGAACTTATTAGATACCGGAGTCAATGGTATCTAATAAGTTTTTATACCCACCCTCTTCTCTTTTTTTTATGGATTTTGTACCCTTTCCCTATTATTCTCCCACTACTCATATTTGTTATTTGTATATTTTTTTTGTTCGTTACATCAGATTACAATTGATTGTATCCAATTGGTGGAATCCAAATATGGTGTATAAACAGAACTTCTTTTGATTATTCTGATGCATTGACTAGTACGAAATAACATTGATAGCCTCTACTCGTGTCCTAGCTCGTCTAAGAGCTAGATTCGCCTCAATTGCTTGTCTCTTGCC